TCGACCAAATCGATATATAAAAAATGATAAAATTGAAAATACTGTAAGAAATGAAATGTCACAATATTTTTTTTATACATGCCGAAGTGATGGAAAAGAACGAATATCTTTTACATATCCCCCCAACCTCTCAACTTTTTTTGAAATGATCCAAAAAAAGATACCTTCATTTAAAAGAGAAAAAGCACCCTCTGAACAAGTTTATACTTGTTGGAGTTTGATCAATGAAGAAAAAGAGGAAAACTTAAAAAACGAATTTTTAAAGCGAATTGAAGCTTTAGATACGGAATGGTCTGTTGAAAATATACTGGAAAAAACTACTCGATTTTGTCATAACGAAACTAAAAAAGAATATTTACCTAAAATTTATGATCCATTTTTGCATGGGATCTCTCGCGGAAGAATTAAAAAATTACCTCAATTCCAAATCTTAAACGAAACCTATATAAAAAATAATATAGGAGGTTCTTGGATAAACAAGATTCATGGTATACTTCTGAAGATTAATTATCACAAATTTGAGCAAACAATAGAAAAATTTAATATAAAATCTTTAGAGAAAAAACTTTCTTTTTTTTACGAACCCCAAGAAGATAAAATTAATTCAGAAGAAGAGATCAAAATTTTCAAATTTTTATTTGATGTCGTGATAACGGATAGCAACGATCAAACTCTTATAAAAAATTTACTTTATTTACATGAAATAAAGAAAAAAGTTCCTCGATGGTCATACAAATTAAAAAGTGATTTGGAAGAATTGGAAGGCGAAACTGACGAAAATGTACTTATGGAGCCTGGAATTCGTTCAAGAAAAGCAAAACGTGTAGTGGTTTTTACTGAAAAAGAGCCGCATAACGGGATTTTTCTTAATCTCAAGGATAATAAAAATTCTGATCAAAAAAATGAAATGGCTTTGATCCGTTATTCACAACAATCCGATTTTCGGCGAGAGATAATTAAAGGATCCATGCGTTCCCAAAGGCGTAAAACTGTTATTTGGGATTTTTTTCAAGCAAAAGTACATTCCCCTCTTTTTTTTGATAGAATAGATAAATTTTTTTTTTTTTTTTTTGATATATGGGGGCTAAAAAAAAAAATTATTAGAAATTTCATGTGGAAAAAAAAAAAAAAAAAAACAATTGAAAAAAAAGTCGAAGACCAATCAAAAATAGAAGAAAAAAACCGGATAGAAATTGCAGAAACTTGGGATAGCTTCCTATTTGCTCAAATAATAAGAGGTTCTATCTTAGTAACTCAATCTATTCTTAGAAAATATATTATATTACCTTTATTGATAATAATTAAAAATAGCGTCCGTATGTTATTATTTCAATTTCCCGAGTGGTCCGAGGATTTAAAGGATTGGAAACGTGAAATGCATGTTAAATGCACTTATAATGGGGTTCAACTGTCCGAAACAGAATTTCCAAGAAACTGGTTAACGGATGGTATTCAGATAAAAATCCTATTTCCTTTTTATCTTAAACCTTGGCATAAATCTAAATTTCAATCATCTCAGAAGGCTCGACTAAAAAAAAAAAAAGACAAAGTAGAAAAAAACGATTTTTGTTTTTTAACAGTTTGGGGGGTGGAAACCAAACTACCATTTGGTTCTGCCCAAAAAAAGCCCCCTTTTTTTGAACCTATTTATAAAGAATTAAAAAAAAGAATAAAAAAACACAAAACTAAGTCTTTTCTGGTTTTAAGGATTTTCAAAGAAAGAGCAACAATTTTCCTAAAAGTCGAAAAAGAAATTAAACACTGGATTATCAAAAACTTTCTTTTTATAAAAGGAAAAATCAAAGACCTTTCAAAACGAAATCTAATTCCATTATTTGGCCTGAGAGAAATAAATGAATTAAATGAAACTAAAAAAGATTCAATAATGAGTAATCAGATGATTGATGAACTATCTGTTGAAAATAAATCCACGGAGTGGAGAAATTCTTCACTCAGCGAAAAAAAAAAAAAAAATTTGATTGATAGAATAAAGACAATCAGAAATCAAATAGAAGAAATTTCAAAAGAAAAACAAAACCTAACTAATAGTTGTAACAAATCGCGTTATGGTTATAAAATAATTAAGTCATCAAAAAAATTTTGGCAGGCATTCAAAAGACAAAATACCCGATTAATTCGTAAATCCGTTTTTTTTATAAGATTTTGCATCGAACAACAGTCTATAGCTATTTTTCTAGGTATCATTGATATTCCAAGAATTACTACACAACTTTTTTTTGAATCAACAAAAACAATTCTTGATAAAAATATTTACAAGAATGAAGAAACAGGAGAAAAATTAAAAAAAAAAAATACCATTTATTTTATTTCGACTATAAAAAATTTAATATCAAAAAAAAATTTTTTTAGTTATGACCTATGCTCTTTATCACAAGCATATGTATTTTACAAATTATCAAAAATCCAAGTTAGTAACTTTTCAAAATTAAAGGATGTTCTTGAATATAACATATGCATAACATCCTTTTTTGTTAAGAATAAAATAAAGGATTTTTTTCAAGAACAAGGAATCTTTCATTATGAATTAAAAGATAAAACACTTTTAAATTCCGAAGTAAATCCATGGAAAAACTGGTTACGAAGTCATTATCAATACAATTTACCTCAGGTTGCGTGGGCTAAATTAGTAACCCAAAAATGGAAAAATAAAATAAACGAAGACTCTCTAGTTCTAAAGCTAAGTTTAACCAAAGAGGATTCAAATGAAAAAAACAAAGTTGATAATTACAAAAAACAAAAATTTTTTGAAACCGACTCGTTATTAAATCCAAAACAAAATTTAAAAAAAGATTCTATATATAATCTTTTTTGCTACAAATCTATTCATTCTACAGAAAAAAATTTTTTTGACATGTCTATAGGTATTACTCTAGATAATTGTTTAATCTCTTTTTTTTTAGAAAAATATAATATTCGGGGTATGGGGGAAATCCGGCATAAAAAATATTTGGATTGGAGAATTCTAAACTTTTGGTTTAGAAAAAAATTAAATATTGAGCCCTGGATTGATACCAAGAGTAAAAAAAAATATATTAAGACTAAAGTTCAGAATTATCAAAGAGTTGATAAAATAACTAAGACGGGTCTTGCCAATAAAAAAAGAAACCTTTTTGATTGGATGGGAATGAATGAAGAAATAATAAATCGTCGTATAACAAATTTTGAATTTTTTTTCTTTCCAGAATTTTTATTTTTTTCTAGTACATATAAAAATAAACCTTGGGTGATACCAATTAAATTACTTCTTTTCAATTTTAATGAAAACAAAAATGTTAATAAAAAGATCACTGGAAAGAAAAAAGGTTTTATACGATCAAACGAAAAAAACTCCCTTAGATTTTATAATCTAAATAAAGAAGAAAAAGAATTGGCGGGTCAAGGAGAGCTTGAATCAGATCAAGAAAAAAAAATAAATCCTGAACTGGCTCTATTAAAACAAGAAAAAAAAATTGAAGAAAATTATGCGGAATCGAAGATAAAAAAACGTAAAAATAAAAAACAATACAAAAGCAATACAGAAACTGAACTCGATTTATTTCTCACAAGGTATTCGCGTTTTCAATTGCGATGGAATTGTTTTTTTAATAAAAAAATTCTCAATAATATAAAAATATACTGTCTTTTGGTTAGACTAAAAAATCCAAACGATATAGCGATATCTTCTATTGAAAGAGGGGAGATGAGTCTAGACATTCTAATGATTAAGAAGAATTTCACTTTTGAAAAATTAATGAAAAAAGGAATTTTTTTTATTGAACCTGTACGTTTGTCTGTAAAAAACGATGGACAACTTATGATATATAGAACCATAGGTATTTCATTGGTTCATAAAAATAAAAAAAGTAAAAGATACAAAAAAAAAATTGAAAAATCCATTACAAAATATCAAAACAAAACTGTAAAAAAAAATATATATAATTATGATTTCTTTGTTCCGGAAAATATTCTATCTCCTAAACGACGTAGAGAATTTCGAATTCTAATTTGTTTCAACTTAAAAAAAAAAAAAACGAGGGATATAAATTCAAGATTTGATAAGAATATTCAAAACTGGACCACAGTTTTACATAAAAAGAAAGATCTTGATAAAGATAAAAAAAAACTAATTAAATTAAAATCCTTTCTTTGGCCCAACTTTAGATTAGAAGATTTAGCTTGTATGAATCGCTATTGGTTTAATACTACTAACGGAAATCGTTTCAGTATGATAAGAATACATATGTATACACGATTTAAAATTCATTAATGATAGATCCTTTTTACTATTTTTTACTATATATAAGTTACGGTATATGAAACCAACTCTATGCACAAATATGAGGGATTGTTTTAAATTTAATCTTTATACAGGAGATTAATTTAATCAATGACGTAGATACCAATCAGAACAGATACATAAATAAATTAAAAGAATCCTGCTTTTTAGATCTAAATTTATACTTTTTAATAAAATTAAGAATAAAAAGTTGCTAATTAAATTCAGATCCTTGTACAAAAAATACCACTATTATTACTGATCAGTAAAACTAATATCTTTCAATTCATATAAAAAAGGGAAGGATTTCTTTTTATGATAAAAAATGCATTCATTTCATTTCAAGAAAAAAAAAACGAAAGCAGGGGATCTGTTGAATTTCAAGTATTCAGTTTCACTAATAAGATACGAAGACTTACTTCACATTTGGAATTGCACAGAAAAGATTATTTATCTCAGAGGGGTCTACGAAAAATTCTGGGAAAACGTCAACGACTGCTGGCTTATTTGTCAAAAAAAAATAGAGTACGTTATAAAGAATTAATTAATCAGTTGAATATTCGGGAATTAAAAACTCGTTAAATAAAAAAAAGTGAATTTATTAATTTTTTAGATATTTAATTTTTTTATAAACTAATTTTTCAGCAATATAATTCATGCTAGAACGAATCAAGGAAAAACTTATGAAGAGACCTGTTACAGGAAAAGATCTTATGATAGTAAATATGGGACCTCACCACCCATCCATGCATGGTGTTCTTCGCTTAATTGTTACTCTAGATGGCGAGGATGTTGTTGACTGTGAACCCATATTGGGTTATTTACACAGGGGAATGGAAAAAATTGCGGAAAACCGAGCAATTATACAATATTTACCTTATGTAACGCGATGGGATTATTTAGCTACTATGTTTACAGAAGCAATAACAGTAAATGGACCAGAACAATTGGGAAATATTCAAGTTCCTAAAAGGGCCAGCTATATCAGAGTAATTATGCTGGAATTGAGTCGTATAGCTTCTCATCTGTTATGGCTCGGCCCTTTTATGGCAGATATTGGTGCACAGACTCCTTTTTTCTATATTTTCAGAGAACGAGAATTTATATATGATCTATTCGAATCTGCCACCGGTATGAGAATGATGCATAATTTTTTTCGTATTGGAGGAATTGCGGCTGATTTACCTTATGGTTGGATAGATAAATGCTTGGATTTTTGTGATTATTTTTTAACCGAGGTTGTTGAATATCAAAAACTTATTACACGAAATCCTATTTTTTTAGAACGGGTTGAAGGAGTTGGGATTATTGGTGGGGAGGAAGCAATAAATTGGGGTTTATCCGGACCAATGCTACGCGCATCCGGAATACCGTGGGATCTTCGTAAAGTTGATCGTTATGAGTCTTACGATGAATTTGAATGGGAAATTCAATGGCAAAAACAAGGGGATTCATTAGCTCGTTATTTAGTACGACTTAGTGAAATGACAGAATCCATAAAAATTATTCAACAGGCTCTGGAAGGACTTCCAGGAGGTCCCTATGAGAATTTAGAAAGCAGAGGCTTTGATAAAAATAGGAATCCAGAATGGAATGATTTTGAATATCGATTCATTAGTAAAAAACCTTCTCCTACTTTTGAATTATCGAAACAAGAACTTTATGTAAGAGTTGAAGCCCCAAAAGGGGAGTTGGGAATTTTTCTCATAGGAGATCAAAGTGGTTTTCCTTGGAGATGGAAAATAAGACCACCGGGTTTTATTAATTTGCAAATTCTTCCTGAACTAGTTAAAAGAATGAAATTGGCTGATATTATGACGATACTCGGTAGCATAGATATAATTATGGGAGAAGTTGATCGTTAAAATGATAATTTATGCAACAGAAGTACAAACTATAAATTCTTTTGTTAGATTGGAATATTTAAAAGAGGTCTACGGACTAATATGGATGTTTGTCCCTATATTTTCTCTTGTATTGGGAATCATAACAGGTGTACTAGTAATTGTGTGGTTAGAAAGAGAAATATCTGCAGGGATACAACAACGTATTGGACCTGAATACGCCGGCCCGTTGGGAATTCTTCAAGCCCTAGCCGACGGGACAAAACTACTTTTCAAAGAAGATATTCGTCCAGCTAGAGGAAATAGTCCTTTATTTAGTATTGGACCGTCGATAGCAGTGATCTCCATTTTACTAAGTTATTCAGTAATTCCCTTTAGCAATCACCTTGTTTTAGCGGATCTCAATATCGGTATTTTTTTATGGATTGCCATCTCAAGTATTGCTCCTATTGGACTTCTTATGTCAGGATATGGATCAAATAATAAATATTCTTTTTTAGGTGGTCTGCGAGCTGCTGCCCAATCGATTAGTTATGAAATACCATTAACTCTATGTGTTTTATCAATATCTCTACGTGCGATTCGTTGAAATATAAACATTTTTACTATTACGTTTATTCTAGACGAATAAGTTAAAAACGGAATATATATATTTATTTTTGGGTTAATCTTAATAAAAGGAATTTGATAGTTATATATGAGTGAAAAAAACTGCTCAGAAATTAGCAGTAAAATTTTGAGTCTCATTTCCTATGTACAAAGGTTAAACGGAAATAAACATAAGCGTAATAATCACTTTACCCCAAGGTTGGTTGATTTAGTCATCCTGGCTTGAAGCGGGTTCAAAATATTAACCGTATGGCGTTTTCACTATCAGTTATATAGATTAACATAAATGTATTACAAAGTGAGCGGCAATTAGGTAAAAGTGAGTGGATGGTTAGAAACACCAAAATACACAAAGAATTTGTAATAGAGATTAAACAAATTGCAAAGGATATTTATGCATACCATAAGATAACAAAAAAAGAAGATTAATTGGGGCTTGAAATTAGTAGAAATGATCAGACAGTACTCCCCAAGATTCCGATTCAGAGTATGCTCCTATCCACCGATAAATGTAATGACTATCAGAAACGAAATAATCTTTTATTTTTTAAGTCCACCAACTTTTTTAAAAGGAAAGAAGAATAGGAACGAAACAAGGATATTTTTTTCATATATTTCGAAAATAAAATATAATTTATGTCATGAATAATAAACTAATAGGATGTCTAATTCTTTTTCGTAATTGAAAACCACGATGGGCTGAAATACCTTTTTTTTTACAAGGAGTTTTTTATTAAAGAATTAAGTTATTACTCAACAAATAGAAATTAAAATTTGTAAAGGATGAGATGAATTCCGAAGCGCTTTTTTTATTCTTAGAATTTGAGCAGACAGAATTCCACTGGTATAATTTGGGACCCCAGATATATTTAATCTATTTTAGAACACATGATATCCATCTAACTAATACTAATCTGGTCCTTAGATTTATTTATGGCCCCCGAGGAGCCGTATGAGGCGAAGACCTCATGTACGGTTTTGTAATAGCGGTGAGAATAGTAATGTTATCACCGACTAGGATTATCTAACAGTTTAAGTACAGTTGATATAGTTGAGGCACAATCAAAATATGGTTTTTGGGGATGGAATTTGTGGCGTCAACCTATAGGTTTTATCATTTTTCTAATTTCTTCCCTAGCAGAATGCGAGAGATTACCATTTGATTTACCAGAAGCGGAAGAAGAATTAATAGCAGGTTATCAAACTGAATATTCAGGTATCAAATTTGGTTTATTTTACGTTGCTTCTTATCTAAATCTATTAATTTCCTCATTATTTGTGACAGTTCTATACTTAGGCGGTTGGAATATTTCTATTCCGTATATATCTATTCTGGAGCTCTTTGAAAGGGATCAAACTTTTGTAACAACAATTGGTATCTTTATTACATTAGCTAAAACATATTTGTTCTTGTTCATTTCTATCGCAACAAGATGGACTTTACCTAGGCTAAGAATGGATCAACTACTAAATCTTGGATGGAAATTTCTTTTACCTATTTCCCTTGGTAATCTATTATTAACAACTTCTTTCCAACTCTTTTCACTATAAATTGAAAATGAATCCAATATTTTCATTACTTGTTTTAAACAAGAGAAAGAAACAAAGATAAAATTATTCATAGATAATTACAATATGCTTCCTATGATAACCGGGTTCATGAATTATGGTCAACAAACCCTACGAGCTGCAAGGTATATTGGTCAAGGTTTCATGATTACCTTATCCCACACAAATCGGTTACCTGTAACTATTCAATATCCGTATGAAAAATTAATAACCTCGGAACGTTTCCGCGGGCGAATCCATTTTGAATTTGATAAATGCATTGCTTGTGAAGTATGTGTTCGGGTATGTCCTATAGATCTACCTGTTGTTGATTGGAAATTGGAAACGAATATTAGAAAAAAACGCTTGCTTAATTACAGTATCGATTTTGGAATTTGTATATTTTGCGGTAATTGTGTTGAATATTGTCCAACAAATTGTTTGTCAATGACTGAAGAATATGAATTTTCAACTTATGATCGTCACGAATTGAATTATAATCAAATAGCTTTGGGTCGTTTACCAATGTCAGTAATTGACGATTACACTATTCGAACAATTTTAAATTCACCTCAAACAAAAAAAGGGTAAACCCATTAAGTTTATTAAAAAAAGAATTCAAATTTTTTGAATTATATAAAGAATTTAATTAAAAACTTGTATTATATTTATATAATAATATTAAGTATTAAGGCTCATTCTTTTAATATAATAAACTCGTAATTACTTTATTTAAACAGATAGGCTGAACGCTTTAGCATAAAAAAGCGAAACTGTCTAATAATTGTATCTACATAAATTCATATCCATTAGATTCTAATTTCACTCTATTAGAAACATATTAAAAAAAATTCCCCGGTTAAATTAATAAGGTCATGAAAAGGGTTTCGATTTTTTTCTTATTTTAATAATATAATGGATTTGCCTGGACCAATACATGATTTTCTTTTAGTTTTTCTGGGATCCGGTATTATAGTAGGAGGTCTGGGAGTGGTATTACTGCCCAACCCAATATTTTCGGCCTTTTCCTTAGGATTTGTTCTTGTTTGTATATCTTTATTGTATATTCTATCAAATTCCCATTTTGTAGCTGCTGCACAACTCCTTATTTACGTTGGGGCCATAAATGTTTTAATCATATTTGCCGTGATGTTCATGAATGATTCAGAATATTCCACAAATTTAAATCTGTGGACCGTTGGCAATGGGATTACTTCGTTGGTTTGTACAACTATTCTTTTTTCATTAATTTCTACAATTCTCGATACGTCATGGTACGGGGTTATTTGGACTACAAGATTAAACCAGATTCTAGAGCAAGATTTAATAAGTAATAGTCAACAAATAGGAATTCATTTATCAACAGATTTTTTTCTTCCGTTTGAACTCATTTCAATAATTCTTTTAGTTGCTTTGATAGGTGCAATTTCGGTGGCTCGTCAATAAAAAACGTTCAATTAGTAAAGACTAAAGAAAACTTTGTGTATGTTATGATATTTTTTTCGTTCATTCAATTAAATTTGATTGAATACTATATTAATATTTTAAATATATATATATAAAATATATATTTGAAATATTTTTTTTACCTAAATAAATTTTACCTAAATATAGTTTTTATTCGTACTTTTTTGTTATATTCTAGTTGATTGAATCCGGTGAATTGTTGTTCATATTGAAATGAATCAAAATTGATAAGGAGTTGCTGAATGATACTCGAACATGTACTTGTTTTGAGTGCCTATTTATTTTTGATTGGTCTTTATGGATTGATCACGAGTCGAAATATGGTTAGGGCTCTTATGTGTCTTGAACTTATACTCAATGCAGTTAATATGAATTTCGTAACATTTTCTGATTTTTTTGATAATTCCCAACTAAAAGGGGATATTTTCTGCATTTTTGTTATAGCAATTGCAGCCGCTGAAGCAGCTATTGGATTAGCTATAGTTTCGTCAATTTATCGTAACAGAAAATCAACTCGCATCAACCAATCGACCTTATTAAATAAGTAGCATAAATAAAAAAATTATAGATTTGAATTTGCATATATATATATATAATAGGTTATGATTTACTAAAATTATATTTGTGAAAATATAAGAAATCAAAGTATTTTAGCCCCTTTTTTTAATCAATTGAGCCAGAATTCATTACAAAAATTCTATTAAAGGAAATCATTGATTCATCTAGTATTTTAATATATCATTCAGTTAGAAGTTTACTAGATTGAAAATTTATGACATTCAAAAAACTATAGATCCTATGTCACATTCAGTAAAAATTTATGATACCTGTATAGGATGTACTCAATGTGTCCGAGCATGCCCTACAGACGTATTAGAAATGATACCTTGGGATGGATGTAAAGCTAAGCAAATAGCTTCCGCTCCAAGAACCGAGGACTGTGTTGGTTGTAAGAGATGTGAATCTGCCTGTCCAACGGATTTTTTGAGCGTTCGAGTTTATTTATGGAATGAAACAACTCGAAGCATGGGTCTAGCTTATTGATACGTTACCGAAAACCTCATTTGAATAAATTTGGAATAAATTTTATTTTTTTTATTGACAAGTACTCGTACTCAAAAAAGTTAAATTATATTTTTTTATTTATATTTTTTTTTGAGTACGCGTTCTTTGGACCTGGTGTATCTTGTCTTTACCACGAATGATTTTCCTTGGTTAACAATAATTGTTGTTTTTCCAATATCTGCTGGTTCGTTAATGTTATTTCTCCCGCATAGGGGAAATAAAGTAAATAAATGGTATACTATATGCATTTGTATATTAGAACTTCTTCTAACGACCTACGCTTTTTGTTATAATTATAAAATGGACGATCCATTAATTCAACTGTCCGAAGATTATAAATGGATAAATTTTTTTGATTTTTACTGGAGAATGGGAGTAGATGGACTTTCTATAGGAACTATTTTACTGACGGGATTTATTACTACTTTAGCTACTTTAGCGGCTTTTCCTGTTACTCGGGATTCCCGATTATTCCATTTCCTGATGTTAGCAATGTACAGCGGTCAAATAGGATCATTTTCTTCTCGGGATATTTTACTTTTTTTCATCATGTGGGAATTAGAATTAATTCCCGTTTATCTACTTTTATCCATGTGGGGTGGAAAGAAACGTCTGTATTCAGCTACAAAATTTATTTTATACACTGCAGGAAGTTCGATTTTTTTATTAATAGGAGTTTTAGGTATAAGTTTATATGGTTCTAACGAACCAACATTAAATTTAGAACTATTAGCTAATCAATCCTATCCTGTCACACTCGAAATACTTTTTTATATTGGATTTCTTATTGCTTTTGCCGTCAAATCACCGATTATACCTTTACATACTTGGTTACCTGACACCCACGGCGAGGCACATTACAGTACCTGTATGCTTCTCGCTGGAATCTTATTAAAAATGGGAGCATATGGGCTGGTTCGAATCAATATGGAATTATTGCCTCACGCTCATTCTATGTTTTCTCCTTGGTTGATGGTAGTCGGTACAATCCAAATAATTTATGCAGCTTCAACATCTCCTGGTCAACGTAATTTAAAAAAGAGAATAGCCTTTTCTTCTGTATCTCATATGGGTTTTATAATTATAGGTATTGGTTCTATAACGGACCCTGGACTTAATGGAGCTATTTTACAAATAATATCTCATGGATTTATTGGCGCTGCACTTTTTTTCTTGGCAGGAACTAGTTATGATAGAATTCGGCTTGTTTATCTTGATGAAATGGGTGGAATGGCTATCTCCATTCCAAAGATATTTACAATGTTTACTATCTTATCGATGGCTTCCCTTGCATTACCGGGCATGAGTGGTTTTGTTGCAGAATTAATTGTTTTTTTTGGAATAATTACCAGCCAAAAATATTTATTAATTTCAAAAATTTTAATTATTTTTGTAATGGCAGTTGGAATGATATTAACTCCTATATATTTATTATCTATGTTACGCCAAATGTTCTATGGATACAAGTTAATTAATGTAAAAAACCCTTCTTTTTTTGATTCTGGACCCCGAGAGTTATTTCTTTCAATCTCTATTCTTCTACCAATAATAGGTATTGGGATTTATCCTGATTTTGTGCTCTCATTAGCAAGTGACAAGGTCGAATCCATTTTATCTAATTATTTTTATGGTTAGTTTTCAGGAAAAAAAAAAAAGCATTAAATTGAATTGTAATCAGAAGTCTTTGGTCTTTGTATTGTGAGAACCTTTTGAATCATTGGACTACTTGATTCAAAAGGTTCTTGATTATTTACTACTAATAACTAAATTAGAGTTCTTAACTTATATTATATGAAGTTATATATAGATGCTATTATTTTTTATTTGGATTTGGATTCCTTTATTTTTTTGTTAATGTTTTATTTAATTCGATGTAAATGAACCATAACTATGTAAACCAATTCCTAAAAGATTGACACCAAAATAGCATATCCAAATTAAAAGAAAGCCTATAGAAGCCACAATTGCAGAATTTATACCCCTAACATTCCTATTTGTTTTAATATGTAAATAAATTGCGAATATGGTCCAAGTAATAAACGCCCAAGTTTCTTTTGGATCCCAATTCCAATATGAACCCCACGTCTCATTAGCCCATACAGCTCCTGAAAGAATGCCGACGGTTAAAAAAATAAATCCAAGACTAATAATACGAAAACTCCAATAATCTAATTGTTCAATCAATTGATACCTATAATAATTTCGAGAAAAACTAAAATTAATGTTTTGTTGTAGTAAAATAGAATTTCTTTCATTTATGTCGTAAAGTACATCAAAAGAAAATAATTCATTTAAGAAATTATTTTCTTTTTTATTTTTTTTCCAAAAAGTCGGGCCAACTTTGCGAAATGTAATGACTAGAAGAGCTATTGATAATAATGATCCGCATAACAGAGCGCCATAGCCTAATATCATCAGACTTACGTGCATCATTAACCACTGAGACTGGAGAGCTGGTACTAATATTGCAGACTGAGGCATTTTGTTTAAAAGACCTGAAGTAGCAAAACCCTGAATAAAAACAGCACTTGGCGCAGTTATTGCGTTTAGGTGATTTTTTTGTTTTTTATTAAAATAGGAAACAATATGAATAATTGAAAAAGCCCACGAAAGAAAAATTAAGGATTCATATAAATTACTTAATGGAAAATGTCCTGAATAAATCCAACGAGTGAACAATAATCCTGTTATACCAAAAAACGTAATTACGATTCCTTTATCTGATGAATCAAAAAATCCTATGATTTCATCTAAATTAACTAATAAAGTTAAAAAATAAATTGCCAGTACAATAGAAACGACCGAAAAAGATATATGAGTTAATATATGCTCTAAAATTGAAAAAATCATAAAAAATTTGTTATAAATTAATAAATTAATACTAGGTTTTACCCGACTTTTTTCGAAAATCGGGTATTAGTTTGATTATAAAACTTATAATATAATATCTCTTTTATAAGATCTTATGCCGCTACTCGGACTCGAACCGAGATGCTATAGCACTGCTTCCTAAGAGCAGCGTGTCTACCAATTTCACCATAGCGGCAACTTGTTCAAAACAATACTAACAAGTTTTTATTCAATCGTCGAGATTTAAATATAAATAAAGAGGCCAATTCAATGGAATTTACAATAGATTTAATGAATAAAAACCAGTTTAAATAGGTTTTTGGGGTTTTAATTCAATTAATATCTTTTTTTTTTTACCTGAGTTCGTTTAAATTTTTTAAATTAACTTTATTGTACTTTCTTTTTTTTTGTATTCTATAAAAAAAATGCTTTTTCTAAAAATTAAAACTTCGCCAAAATCCTTAGAAATTTTCAATAAAATAAGATTTGCCTAATTGATCAAGAAAAAAAAAATAATTCTCAAACCATCTGTTTTGCTACATCTTTTTATATTGTACAAACTTAAGATTTTTCGATCACTTAGAAATAATATATTATTTATTATTATTATCTAATATTCACTTGTTGTGGATCCATTATTTTATCAATTTGATTCCAAGTAAAGAATATAACAATTCAGATAAAAAAAAAATTCCTAAAAGTATAAAGTTAAAAGTTTTTCACTTAGAATTAAATAATTTTAAGAACCTATTGATTTCGCTTAAAGGTCTTGTATTTGCTCTTAACGAGCAAATACAAGACCTTTTTTTATTATTGCACGAAGTTAGCGATGGGGAAAAAAGAATCCCTTGTTTGGAAATTAAAAAAAATAAATGTTAACTTTTATTTTTATCTATATATTGTCTTTTTTTCCTCTTTTGGTTCCTATTTTATTTTTTCTAGAAAATTCGTTTTTTGTTAGGATAATTCTAATTATTTTATTATAGTCTTTTTTAGTTATTTTGTTGTACAAAAAAACTTTTTGAATTACCTGTAGAAAGTGATTTAGCTAACGAAAAAGCTTTCAACGATGTCCAATATCCCTTCCTTTTCCAAATTTTTTTACGAATACGCTTTTTCGAGATAGAAGTACGTTTTTTTGGAACTGCCATTCAAAAATGAAAAAAAGTTTTTCAGTGGTATAATTGGATGTCAAAGACATTTATTATGCTATTCTTTCGTACTCCATATTTAGTTTTTTCTTTAAATTTTTATTATATATTATTTTAAAAACAAAAAAAATTAAAAAGTTTAAAACCCAACGGTTTTTTACTTTTTTTATAAATTTTGGTTATTAAAATTTTATTTGATTTAACGTTTGAAATCCGTACAAGAGTGCTCATTTAATTAATCTCTACTGATAAATTATATTATCAATAAAATTAGATTATATTTTATTATCAAAAAAATTATGATATTTCTTTACTTGATATGTAAAAAATAATATCGATTATAATCATCTTTCTTGCAAAAAAATCACTTTGTGTACTGGAAGACAGTCACTAAATTCCAAAATTAAAATTAATTCCTTAAAAATTCTAAATTATAAAACTAAAATAATTTTTTTATGGAAAGTTTTTTTCTTATATAATTAATATTAAGTTTTTTTTGTCGTGTAAATCTTTGTTCTATTCTTAATATATGTATATAAATTATTGTAATACGGAATTATAATTAACTTTTTCTGTATCTGTATAAAATCACAATTTTATTTAGTAGTAATAAAAAAAGACAAATAATTTTTTTTGGCAATAGCTTAGTAATATTATTTAATCCCTTCTCATTTTTTGATTTGAATATATATTTCGTTTCAAAAATTTATGAAGGATTATACTAATTCAAAAAATTTATATTTCGGTTTGAAATCGCGTGCTTTTTTATTGTCCCTTTTGAAAAAAAAAAGGATATATATATACAAACCAGTGAATAAGAAATAAAAAATTTAAGAATAAAATAAAAAGGGTTTTTTATTTTATGGAACATACATATCAATATTCATGGATCATCCCTTTCATTCCACTTCCAGTACCTATTTTACTAGGAGTTGGACTTCTACTTTTTCCGACAGCAACAAAAAACCTTCGGCGTATGTGGACGTTTCTGAGTATTTTTTTGTTAAGTATAGTTATGATCTTTTCACTCTATCTATTTATTCAACAAATTTTTATAAGTTCTATTCATCAAAATGTATGGTCTTGGACCATAAATAATGAATTTTCTTTTGAGTTCGGTTACTTTATTGATCCACTTACTTCTATTATGTCAATATTAATTACAACTGTTGGAATTTTGGTTCTGATTTATAGTGACAATTATATGTCTCATGATCAAGGATATCTGAGGTTTTTTGCTTATATGGGTTTTTTTAATACTTCAATGTTAGGATTAGTTACTAGTTCTAATTTGATCCAAGTTTATTTTTTTTGGGAATTAGTTGGAATGTGTTCATATTTATTAATAGGTTTTTGGTTCACACGACCTGTTGCGGCGAATGCTTGTCAAAAAGCTTTTGTAACTAATCGTGTAGGGGATTTTGGTTTATTATTAGGAATTTTAGGTCTTTATTGGATAACCGGCAGTTTTGAATTTCAGGATTTGTTCGAAATATTCAATAATTTAATTTTAAATAATAGAGTAAATCTCTTATTCCTTACTTTGTGTGCATTTTTCTTATTTGTGGGTCCTATTGCTAAATCCGCACAATTTCCTCTTCATGTATGGTTACCTGATGCCATGGAGGGCCCTACCCCTATTTCGGCTCTTATACATGCTGCTACTATGGTAGCGGCGGGAATTTTTCTTGTAGCTCGTCTTCTTCCTCTTTTTATAGTTATCCCTTCTATAATGTATATAATCTCTTTGATAGGTATAATAACAGTACTCTTAGGAGCCACTTTAGCTCTTGCTCAAAAAGACATTAAGAGAGGTTTAGCCTATTCGACAATGTCTCAACTGGGTTATATGATGTTAGCTCTAGGTATGGGGTCTTATCGATCCGCTTTATTTCATTTGATTACTCATGCTTATTCGAAAGCTTTGTTGTTTTTAGGATCTGGATCCATAATTCATTCAATGGAAGCTATAGTTGGATATTCTCCCGATAAAAGTCAGAATATGATTCTTATGGGTGGTTTGACAAAACATGTACCGATTACAAAAACTGCCTTTTTAGTAGGAACACTTTCTCTTTGTGGTATTCCACCCCTTGCTTGTTTTTGGTCTAAAGATGAAATTCTTAATGATAGTTTGTTATTTTCGCCGATTTTTGCAATAATAGCTTGTTCAACAGCGGGATTAACCGCATTTTATATGTTTCGGATTTATTTACTTACTTTTGAAGGACATTTAAACACTTATTTTATAAATTACAGTGGAAAAAAAAGTAGCTCCTTATATTCAATCTCTTTATGGGGTAAAGAAAAAGAAAAAAGACTTAATAGAAATTTTGAGTTAGTACCATTATTAACAATGAATAATACGAAAAGAGCTTCTTGTTTTTGCAATAAAACATATAAAATTAGTAATAATGTAAGAAATCAAACTTTTATTACTGTTGAAAATTTTGGACTTAATACAAGAACTTTCTATTATCCCCATGAATCAGACAATACTATGCTATTTCCTATGCTTGTATTGCTTTTATTTACTTTGTTTGTTGGAGCCGTAGGAATTCCTTTCAATCAAGAAGGAATAGACTTTGATATATTATCAAAATTATTCACGCCGTCGATAAACCTTTTGCATAAAAATTCACAAAATTTTGTAGATTGGTATGAATTTTTGAGAAATGCAACTTTTTCAG